ATTGGCAGATATAACTGTGTGGAGAGAATACCCTTCAAAAATTTTAACGGATCTAGAGGGATGGCTGTCTAAGGAAAATAAATTCCTTAAAGTGGTAGCGTTCAATCAATAAGGGTTGAATCATAGTATGTTTGTTTAATTGTGTAACGTTGGTCGTTTAGTTTGAAGTTAGATTTTCAGCACGTTTATATATATATGTCCTTGTTTTCGGGGTTTGGCAAGGTTAACCAGCATATAGCGTGAGGGACTCTAACGGGGGGTAGCTGTATAAGGAATATAAATTACATAAATTGGGAGCTATAATTACGCGTATGGGTATACGCGCCCCGGGTGGGTATAGGAGTGTGTCATGTCCCGCGACCATTGACTGTATATCTTTGACCCATTAAGTCTATGTCCCTGAATCATTAAGTTCATGTCCCGACTCCTCATTATGTTGGTAGGGAAGGTACATTAAAAAGTCCAGCTTGACTTGAAGCTCCTGAACCCAGGCCTCTACGGCCATAGTTGAGTCCAAGCATACCCCGAAATAAAATCCTACTAAAGGCATGACACCACAGTTATGCCGCGGCATGGGCTGATTAGTCATTAATCCATCGTGATGTCTTATTTAAGGGGAACGAATGGGCGATTCTAAATTGTTATGGCCCTGAAGCAAGAACCAGATGCCGTTTACGACCCAAGTTAGAAACCCCCAAGTTAAATGGGCCTGGGACAAGAAGAGGCGTACTGATTGGGCGGGTTGCTGGTTTCACGGAGGTAGACAAACTAAGGGACACCTTTAACGTGTGATTAGGCGTGGGGATGAGAATTTGTTAGAGAGTACCCATACGATGGTGTATGTACGATCAATAAATATATGTACATCAGTTGATTAATCATTAGTAATACTGTTTACATATGCATGTCTAAGTACTTAATTGTCTGTTAATATATAATATAATGTCATTAATACATTAATATTATTTACATGCTTAATATCCATGAGGTACATAATATAATGTACTATAATACATATGCATGTATTCGGTGAATATGTGGTAGATATATTTATGCACACATTACATAGCTCATCAAGGAGTAGTTTAAGTAGAATTTCAGCTTTGGGTGTTGAAGGTGGGACTTGATGTCTTCTCCTTGAGTCTATGGGGGGAGGTTATCCCCTTTTCTGGCTTACAAGACCAGTGTAATGAATATACTACATGGACTGTTCTCTTCATTTTAATAAATAGTTTTCTAGGATACTGATTAGAGGTATGAAAACCAGAAGAATTAAGAAATAAAGAATGGATGCTATTTGGCCAATAATAATATAGGGGTGTTCAACTGGTTGTCCTCCGATTCATGTTAGTGTAAGTAGTACTGCTACTAGTGTTCAGAATAGACATTGGCTAAGGGGTCGAAATATTATGCTTCGTTGTTTGGATGTGTGAAGGATTGGGATAATAGCTAGGATGAGGATTGAGAGAACTAGGGCTAGGACTCCTCCGAGTTTGTTTGGGATGGAGCGTAGAATTGCGTAGGCAAATAGGAAATATCATTCTGGTTTGATGTGTGGAGGAGTATTGAGGGGGTTGGCTGGTATGTAATTGTCTGGGTCTCCTAATAGATCTGGTGAAAATAGAACTAGTGATGATAGGGCCGTCAGTATGATTAAGAATCCTAGAATGTCTTTAATAGTATAGTATGGGTGGAATGGGATTATGTCCGGATCTGATGGGATGCCTGTAGGATTGTTGGAACCTGTTTCGTGTAGAAATAGGAGGTGGACTATTACTAGGGCAGTTACAATAAAGGGAAATAGGAAGTGGAAAGCGAAGAAGCGAGTAAGGGTAGCTTTGTCTACAGAGAATCCCCCTCAGATTCATTGGACTAGGTCTGTTCCGATGTAAGGGATGGCGGAGAGAAGATTGGTGATGACTGTAGCCCCTCAGAATGATATTTGTCCTCATGGCAGAACATATCCTATGAAGGCGGTGGCTATTACAGCAAATAGAAGAAGAATTCCCACGTTTCATGTTTCTGAGTACATGTAAGATCCGTAATATAATCCTCGACCTACATGCACGTATAAGCAGATGAAGAACATGGAAGCTCCGTTGGCGTGGAGATAGCGAAGAACTCAGCCGTAGTTAACATCTCGGCAGATATGGGCTACGGAGTTGAATGCGGTGGTTGTATCGGACGTGTAGTGTATTGCTAAGAATACTCCTGTTAAGATTTGTACGGCTAAGCATACTCCTAAGAGGGAACCGAAGTTTCATCATGAAGATAGGTTTGAGGGAGCAGGAAGGTCTACGAGAGAATTATTGATGATTTTTAGGAGGGGGTGAGTTTTTCGAATGTTGGTCATTATAGTTCTTATAGTTGAAATACAACGGTGATTTTTCATGTCACTGGTCATGGATATAAGCCATGTAAGAACAATGTTAGGATACGTTGTATTTATACTAAGTGTTATTTTTGTTTTGAGCTTTGTTGGGTTTTCTTCAAAGCCTTCTCCTATTTATGGGGGGTTGGGTTTAATTGTAAGTGGGGCTACTGGATGTGGGATTGTAATGAATTTTAATGGATCTTTTTTAGGGTTAATGGTGTTTTTGATTTATTTGGGGGGTATGCTTGTAGTTTTTGGGTATACTACAGCTATAGCTACAGAACAGTATCCTGAGGTTTGGATCTCTAATAAGACGGTGTTAGGTGCTTTTATTATTGGTATAATTATAGAATTTATTTTGGTTTTTGCTGTATTGAAAGGTGTAGAATTAGAGGCTGTTTTTAAGTTTAATAATTTGGGAGATTGGGTTATTTTAGATGAGGAGGGTTTAGAACCTATTAGTGAGGAGGTAGTTGGGGTTGCGGGATTATATAGTTATGGTAGTTGATTGGTAATTATTACAGGTTGGTCTCTTCTTATTGCGGTGGTGGTAATTATGGAGATTACGCGTGGGGGATAAATAGTAGGACAGCTAGTGAGAGAGAAATTAGGAATGATAGGAAGTAAAGTTTGATTAGGCCTTTTTGATTTGATACTAGAGTTGAGGATTTTAGTTGGGCTAGAGAAATTGATTTAGGGAGAATAATTTCTAGTCAGGTGAGGTCTAGTAATATTGATGCTGATTTTTGGCTTATTGTTAGGTTTATTAGGGGGGCGAGTCGGTGGGTGATGGTTGGAAAGAAGCCTAGAAGGTTAGAAAATTTGAATATGTTGGAGGGGGAATTAAATTTTAGATTGAGTGTTGCGGTGTTTAGTTCTAGAGCCAGGGTAAATCCTATTAGGGTTACTGCTAATGCTGTAAGTTTTAGATAAGGGGGTATTGTTATTGGGGGGATGGTTATGAGGGGAATATTTTTTGAGATTAGAAAGCCGGCGAAGATGCTTCCGATTAGAAGGCGTTTAATGGCATTAAGGAGAAGGGGGTTGTTTTCATTAATTAAGATAAGGGAGGGTAGGCGGGGTTGGCCTAGTAGTGCGAAAAAAATGATTCGAGTGCTATATACGGCTGTGAGGGTGGTGGCAATTAGAGTTAGGATAAGGGCTCAGGCGTTGGTATAGGAGGTGTTCGCTGCTTCAATGATTAGGTCTTTTGAGTAGAAGCCTGTTAGGAAGGGTATTCCAGTTAGTGCTAGACTGCCTACCGTTATAGCTGTTGTAGTGAAGGGTATAGTTTTGAATAGACCACCCATTTTTCGAATATCTTGTTCGTCATTTAGGCTGTGAATAATTGATCCAGAGCATATGAATAATATGGCTTTAAAGAAGGCGTGTGTGCAGATGTGTAGAAATGCCAGGTGTGGTTGATTAATCCCAATGGTAACTATTATTAGGCCTAGTTGGCTTGAGGTGGAGAATGCGATGATTTTTTTGATATCATTTTGGGTGAGTGCACATAGTGCTGTGAATAGGGTCGTGATGGCCCCTAGACATAGAGTTATTGTTTGGATCAGGGGATTATCTTCTATTAGTGGATAAAATCGAATTAGTAGAAAAACCCCTGCTACGACTATTGTGCTTGAGTGGAGTAAAGCTGAAACGGGAGTTGGACCTTCTATAGCGGAAGGAAGTCAGGGATGTAGGCCGAATTGGGCAGATTTTCCTATTGCGGCTAGGAGGAGACCCGTAAGGGGAAGGAAAGTGTTATTGGAATTAAGTAGAAAGATTTGTTGTAGTTCTCATGTGTTGGAATTGGCGAGGAATCATGCTATTGATAGGATGAAGCCAATATCTCCGACACGGTTATAGAGGATTGCTTGTAGGGCAGCTGTATTAGCATCTGTTCGACCATATCATCAGCCGATTAGAAGAAAAGATATGATTCCTACTCCCTCTCATCCAATAAATAGTTGAAGGAGGTTATTCGCTGTTACCAGAATTAATATAGTGATTAGGAATATAAGAAGATATTTAATGAATCGGTTGATATTGGGATCTGAGCTTATGTATCATATAGAGAATTCTAGGATAGATCATGTGACAAATAGTGCTACTGGCATGAATAATGTTGAGAAGAAGTCTAGTTTGAAGCTGAGTGATATTTTTAGAGTTTGAATAGTGGTTCAGTGTCAGTTAGAAATTATCATTTCTTGGTTTGAGTAGATAAATATGGTTATAGGGACCATGCTAATTAAGAAAGCATAGCATACTATGGTTTTTGCGTAGTGAGGAAAATTAGTGTGGTTTCGAGTGTTTAGGGTGGCTATTAGGATTGGAATAGTTAAAATTATTATAGATATAATTATTATAGAGGAGGTCAGATTTATTACTTTTATTTGGAGTTGCACCAATTTTTTGGTTCCTAAGACCAACGGATTACTTCTATCCTTTAAAAGTGCGAGAGAGCCGTGGTATTAGGCACGGGGTGAGGAATTAGCAGTTCCTGCATACTTTCTCGGTAAGCAAGAAAGGTTACTTTCTATTGTTAGATTCACAATCTAAAGTTTTAGTTAAACTATGCTTACAATATGGGGTTCCTAAAATGATTGTGGGTTTAATGGATAGAAGTAGAAGTGGGAGAAGGTGTATAGTTATTAGAGTATTTTCTCGCGTATAGGAAGGTATAATGTTATTAATATGAGGGGTATGTTTGCCTCGTTGAGTTATGATTAATATGTATAGGGTGTATAGAGCTGTAATGATAATGTTCAATCCTAGGAGAATAAGTGAAAAACTAGATCAGGTAAATATAGATATTGTTACAAATAGTTCTCCAATCAGATTAATAGTAGGGGGTAGGGCTAGATTAGTAAGACTCGCTAAAAGTCATCAAGCTGCTATTAGGGGTAAAAGAGTTTGAAGTCCTCGAGCTAGAAGTATGGTTCGGCTATGTACTCGTTCATAATTTGAGTTGGCTAGGCAGAATAGTATTGATGAAGTTAGGCCGTGGGCGATTATTAGTGCTGTTGCTCCTATGAAGCTTCATGGAGTTTGAATTAGGATAGCTGCAATAACTAGAGCTATATGGCTTACTGAGGAGTAAGCGATGAGTGATTTTAGGTCCGTTTGGCGTAGACAGATGGAACTGGTTATAATTATTCCTCATAGGGACAGTATTATAAAGGGGTAGGCTATGAATTTGGTAAGTGGATCAAGTAGAATGGTAATTCGTAATATTCCGTAGCCTCCTAGTTTAAGCAAAACTGCTGCTAAGACCATGGAGCCTGCAATGGGAGCTTCTACATGAGCTTTAGGTAATCATAGGTGTAATCCATATAGTGGTATTTTTACTATGAAAGCTAGCATGCAGGCTAATCATAAGAAGGTTATGTTTCAGGAAGCTGGAAGGGATAGAGTTCAGTACTGTATTAGTAAGAAATTTAGTGTACCGATTGAGTTTTGGAGATAAACTAGTGCTACAAGTAGTGGGAGAGAGCCTGCTAAGGTATAGAATAGGAAGTAAAGACCTGCATTTAGTCGTTCTGTTTGGTTTCCTCAACGAGTGATGATAATTAGGGTTGGTAGTAATGTAGCTTCAAATAGAATGTAGAACATAATTAGTTCTGTAGCTGTAAATGTTATAATTAGAAAAACTTGAAGTATAATTAATATAGTGATGTAGAGTTTTTTTCGAGACAGAGTCTCGTTGGCAAGGTGGAACTGGCTGGCGATAAGTATGAGGGGGAGAAGCCATATTGTTAGTATAAGTAGGGGTGTGGATAGGGAGTCGGAGAAGAATATGGGGGATAAGTTAAGGCTATTATCTGTAAATTGGTTAACAAGAGGAACTCATAGAATACTAATTATTAGACTATGGGCTGTAGTATTAATTCAAATTATTTTGGAGGGTGAGATTCATGTAAGTGGAATTAATATAATAGTAGGGACAATAATTTTTAGCATTGGAGGAGGTTAAGATTTTGTACATAATCCATGCCGTAGTTGGCTGATACTATTACTAAGAGAGATAAGCCTAGCGCTGCTTCACAGGCAGCGAATACTAGAAGAATAATAGGGAGTATGTTTGCTAGTATTATATGATTGTTTAAGATGGTTACTGTTATTAATACAAATAGAGATAATATTATTCCTTCCAGGCATAGAAGTGAGGATATTATGTGGGATCGATATATAAGTAGTCCAATAAGTGAGATTGTAAATGCTAGAAATATATTTATATAGATAAGGGACATTAGATAATTATGACTTCTATCATAATCTAGTGAGTCGAAATCACTTGTTTTATTTAAACTAATTATCGTATTCTGATCATTCTAATCCGTCTTGTGATCATTCATAGGCTAGGCTGATAGCTAAGAGTGAAATTAATGTCAGGGCTATTGGAAGTATTGTTTGTAGATTGTTAGTTTGGGATGCTCATGGTAAGGGCAGGAGAAGTGCGATTTCTAAATCAAATAGCAGGAACGTAATGGCTACCAGAAAAAATTTTATTGAGAAGGGGAGACGAGCTGATCCTAGGGGGTCAAACCCGCATTCATAGGGGCTTGTTTTTTCTGCATATGTGTTAGTTTGGGGCAGTCAGAATGCGATAATTACCAGGAGAGAGGCTAAGAGTGTATTTGTTATTAGTGTAATGACTAGGTTAATTATTCTTTTCCGGGTTGTTCCGAAACTAGCTGATTGGAAGTCAGCTGTACTAGTTAATACTAAAAGAATAAGATCCTCATCAATAGATTGATACATATAGGAATAGTCATACGACGTCTACGAAATGTCAATATCAGGCAGCGGCTTCGAATCCAAAATGATGGGTAGATGTGAAGTGGAATTTTAGTTGTCGTAGTAGGCATACAATCAAGAATGTTGAGCCGATAATTACATGGAGGCCATGAAATCCTGTAGCTATAAAGAATGTAGATCCATAAATCCCATCTGCGATTGTAAAGGGTGTTTCGTAATATTCTGATGCCTGTAGTAAGGTGAAGTATAGTCCTAGGCAGATTGTAATGGACAGTGATTGAAGTATGTGTTTACGGTTTCCTTCTATGAGGCTATGATGAGCTCAGGTAATGGTTACACCAGAGGCAAGTAGGACAGATGTATTTAGAAGGGGTACATCCAGAGGGTTAAGAGGTGTGATGCCTGCTGGTGGTCAGTAGCCTCCTAATTCTGGGGTTGGAGCAAGGCTTGAATGGTAAAAGGCTCAAAAAAATCCGAAGAAGAAGAATACTTCTGAAATGATAAATAGAATTATTCCGTAACGAAGTCCTTTTTGGACTACTGGCGTATGGTGGCCTTGAAAAGTGCCTTCTCGTACGATGTCACGTCATCATTGGTATATTGTTAAGGTGTTTGTCAGTAGGCCTAGTATTAATAGTGATATTGAGTTAAAGTGAAATCATATTACTAATCCTGAGGTTAGCAGGAGGGCTGATAGGGCTCCTGTAAGTGGTCAGGGACTGGGGTTTACTATGTGATAGGCATGGGATTGGTGGGTCATTAGGCATTATCATGTAGGTATAGACTAACTAGTAGTGTGAATACATAGGCTTGGATAAGGGCCACAGCGAATTCTAGAATTGTGAGTAGGACTAAAATAATGAACGTGATTAGGGCGGTGGCTGTGCTGATATTTATTAGGGCAAGGGTGGCTCCACCAATTAGGTGAATTAGTAGATGGCCGGCTGTAATATTAGCAGTTAGTCGTACGGCTAATGCTATAGGTTGGATAAATAAGCTGATTGTTTCAATAATAATAAGTATAGGGATTAAGGGTAAGGGAGTGCCTTGTGGTAAAAAGTGTGCTAGGGAAGCTTTGGTTTTATGTCGGAAACCGAGAATTACGGTGCCGGCTCACAGTGGAATGGCTATGCCAAGGTTCATTGACAGTTGAGTTGTTGGAGTGAAGGAGTGAGGAAGTAGTCCTAGAAGGTTTGTTGATCCAATAAATAAAATCAGAGATATCAGTATTAGAGCTCATGTTTGGCCTTTATGATTATGGATAGAGAGTATCTGTTTAGATGTTAGGTGGAGTAATCATTGTTGGATAGCTACTAGTCGGTTATTGATTAATCGGTTAGTTGATGGAAATAATATAGTGGGAAATATAATAATAAGAACTACAATAGGAAGTCCTATTATTGTAGGGGTAATGAAAGAGGCGAATAAATTTTCGTTCATTTAGTATCTCAAGGGATTGAGGATTTAGTAGTTTCAGTTGTTTTTGGTTCTGGATTAGAGAGATAATTGTGGCTGGAAATTTTTAGTTGTATAATAATGAATAGTGTAATGATTGTAGAGAGAATTGTGATAAATCATGTTGATGTGTCTAGTTGAGGCATATCATTAAGGAGAATTTCATTTCTCAATCTTTAACTTAAAAGGTTAATGCTAAGTTAGCTTCTTAATGATGTTATAGCATGGATTCTGATCACTTCTCAAAGTATTCTAGGGTAACTATTTCAAGAACAATAGGTATAAAGCTGTGGTTTGAGCCGCAGATTTCAGAGCATTGACCGTAATATAATCCGGGTCGACTGGAAAGAAGTGTAGTTTGATTAAGTCGACCAGGAATGGCGTCAGTTTTTAAGCCTAGAGATGGAATAGCTCAGGAATGGAGAACGTCTTCAGAGGTAATAAGTATGCGGATGGTGGTCTCTATAGGAAGAACTACTCGATTGTCTACTTCTAGAAGGCGAAGATCTCCTATTTTTAGGTCAGGGGTGGGGATTATATAAGAATCAAAGCATAATTCTGCGTAATCAGTATATTCATAGCTTCAATATCATTGATGACCCAAAGTTTTAACTGTTATAGAGGGGTTATTAATCTCATCCATCATATACAGAATACGTAAGGATGGAAGGGCAATTGTAATTAAGATAATAGCGGGAAGGATTGTTCAAATAGTCTCTACTTCTTGAGCATCTATTGTACTTGTATGAGTTAGATGAGTAGTTAATATTGAGGAAATAAGATATAGTACCAGAGAACTAATTATGAACACAATCATTAAAGTATGATCATGGAAATGTAATAATTCCTCTATGATGGGTGAAGTTGCGTCTTGAAATCCTAGTTGAAAAGGATATGCCATAGAGATGTATAGGAGTCTCACCTATAATTTAACTTTGACAAAGTTATGTAAATTTTACTAATACCTCATTTATAGAGAAAGACATAGTGGCTATGATGTTGGCTTGAAACCGATTTTAGGAGGTTCGATTCCTTCCTTTCTTATTTTGGGTTAACGTATGTAGGTTCCTCAAATGTATGATAGGGAGGAGGACATCCGTGTAGTCATTCGATATTGGTAGTAGTTAGTTCTGCGATTGAAACTTCTCGTTTAGCTGCGAATGCTTCTCATACCATGAATACTATTAATATAACTGCTGTGAGTGAAATAAAAGAGCCTATTGAAGATACAGTATTTCAGGTAGTGTAGGCATCTGGGTAGTCGGAGTAACGTCGTGGTATTCCGGAGAGGCCCAGAAAATGTTGTGGGAAGAAAGTTATGTTAACTCCTACGAATATAACCAAGAAATGAATTTTTGCTCATGTTGTATTTAGCATATATCCTGTAAATAAAGGAAATCAATGTACAAATCCTCCCATGATGGCGAATACAGCTCCTATAGACAGTACATAGTGGAAATGAGCTACTACATAGTAGGTGTCATGTAGAACAATGTCTAATGATGAGTTAGCTAAGACAATGCCTGTTAGACCTCCGACAGTAAAGAGAAAAATAAAGCCAAGAGCTCATAGCATGGCAGGAGATCATTTGATGTTACCACCATGTAGAGTAGCTAGTCAGCTGAATACTTTTACTCCTGTAGGAATAGCAATAATTATAGTAGCAGATGTAAAGTACGCTCGTGTGTCTACATCTATCCCTACTGTAAACATGTGATGGGCTCATACGATGAAACCTAAAAATCCGATAGACATTATAGCTCATACCATACCTATGTACCCGAATGGTTCTTTTTTGCCTGAATAGTAAGTTACTACATGAGAAATAATTCCGAAACCTGGTAAAATAAGAATATATACTTCGGGGTGGCCGAAAAATCAAAACAAATGTTGATATAGGATGGGGTCTCCTCCTCCTGCGGGATCAAAAAAAGTAGTGTTTAGGTTTCGATCAGTTAATAATATGGTAATGCCTGCTGCTAGTACAGGGAGAGATAATAATAATAAGACAGCTGTGATTAATACAGATCATACGAATAAAGGTGTTTGGTATTGGGAAAGTGCTGGGGGTTTTATATTAATAATTGTAGTAATAAAGTTAATAGCCCCTAGAATAGATGATACACCTGCTAAGTGGAGGGAGAAGATTGCTAGATCGACAGAAGCTCCAGCATGTGCGAGGTTTCCTGCTAAAGGAGGATATACGGTTCAGCCAGTTCCTACCCCAGCTTCAACTGTAGAGGAAGCTAGTAGTAGTAGAAAAGAAGGGGGAAGGAGCCAGAAGCTTATGTTGTTTATCCGAGGAAATGCTATATCAGGTGCTCCGATTATTAAGGGGATTAATCAATTACCAAAGCCTCCAATTATAATTGGTATAACTATGAAAAAGATCATTACAAAAGCATGGGCTGTTACAATTACATTGTAAATCTGATCATCACCTAGTAAGGCCCCAGGCTGGCCTAGTTCAGCACGAATGAGAAGGCTTAATGCGGTACCTACTATACCAGCTCAGGCGCCAAACAGCAGGTATAAGGTGCCAATGTCTTTATGGTTGGTTGAGAAGAGTCAACGGGAGATGAACATAGGTAATATGGCCGAGTAGGTATTAGACTGTAAATCTAAAGACAGAGGTTGAGTCCTCTTATTACCAAGCTCTGTGGTGTAAAACATATTGAATTGCAAATTCAAAGAAGCAGCTTCAATCCTGCCGGGGCTTCTCCCGCCTTTTTTTTACTGACGGCGGGAGAAGTAGATTGAAGCCAGTTGTTTAGGGTGTTTAGCTGTTAACTAAAGTTTCGTAGGTTTAAAGCCTACCAATCTAGTGAGGGTTTAGCTTAATAAAAGTGGTTGATTTGCATTCAGCAGATGTAAGATAGAGTCTTGCAGCCCTTAGGTGTCAGGAGTTAAATAGATATAATTTACTTAGGGCTTTGAAGGCTCTCGGTCTGTTTAACCTAAACTCCTAGTATAGGATAGCTATTATAGGTGTTAGTGGGAGGGTTATTGTTGAGAGGATGATTAGGGGTGATATATAGGGTATTTGTTTTGTGTTGTTGAAGTGTCATTTAATTTTGATATTGTTTATTGTAGGAAATATTGTTAGTGATGTTGCATATGTTAGTCGTATATAGAAATAAAGGTTAAGCAGGGCTGTTATGGCTATTAGAGTTGGTAAGATAAGGCTGTCATTTTTTGTTAATTCTTGAATGATTATTCATTTTGGTACGAACCCTGTTAGGGGAGGGAGTCCTCCTAGGGATAATAGGGTCGTTAAGATGATGATAGTAATTAGGGGTATCTTGTTTCATGTGAGGGATAGGGAAAGTGTTGTTGTGGCTGAAGTTATAATTAGAAGTATAAATATTGTAGTTGTTATCAGGATGTAGATAGTGAGGTTTAGTAGTGTTATGGTGGGGTTGTATGTTAAGATAGCAGTTATTCATCCTATGTGGGCGATGGATGAATAAGCTATGATTTTACGTAGTTGGGTTTGGTTTAGTCCTCCTCACCCTCCAATTAGTACAGATAAAATAGATAAAATTAGTAGTATGTCTGAGTTGGTGTTGGAGGAGATTAAGCATAAAATGGATAATGGGGCTAGTTTTTGTCAGGTTAGAAGAAGTAGGCCTGATGTTAGGGGAATACCTTGTGTAACTTCTGGTACTCAGAAGTGGAAGGGGGAGAGGCCTAATTTTATGCTGAGGGCTAGGGTTAAGATGGTTAGTGCTGTAGGATTTATTATGTTTGTAATGGTTCATTGGCCAGAATATAAGAGGTTAATTACTACGGCTAATATTAATAGTATGGATGCTGTGGCTTGGGTGAAGAAATATTTAGTTGCTGCTTCTGTGGAGCGGGGGTGGTGATTTTTTATTAGTATAGGGATTACAGCTAGCATATTTATTTCAAAGCCGATTCAGGCGGTTAATCAATGTGAGCTTATTATTACGATGATTGTTCCGAGGAAAATAGTTGATATAATTATAGAGGAGATAAAAGGATTTATTAGTACGGGAAGGGTATAAACCAACATTTTCGGGGTATGGGCCCGATAGCTTATTTAGCTGACCTTACTAGGATTTAGTGTATTGTGGTAGCACGAAGATTTTTGAGTTCTTAGGATTAGGTTCGATTCCTATGGTCCTAGAAATAAGGGGATTTTAGCCCCTATGATTTACTCTATCAAAGTAACTCTTTTGTCAGACATATTTCTTATGTTTGGGGTGGAATGGCTGCTGTTATAATAGGTATTGTGATGTGTCATATGCATAGGGCTAGTGTTAGGGGGAGGAAATTTTTTCATAGTAGGTGTATTAGTTGATCATAGCGAAAGCGAGGGTAGGATGCACGAATTCATAGGAATGATATTGTGAGGAGTAAGGCTTTGGCTGTGAAGTTAATAGTATAAAGTTCAGGAGTTGATGGGTTATTATATGTACCTAAAAATAGAATTGTTGTTAGTGCATTTATTATAATGATATTAGCGTATTCCGCTAAGAAAAATAGAGCAAAGGGGCCTCCAGCATATTCTACGTTGAATCCGGAGACTAGTTCTGATTCGCCTTCTGTTAGGTCGAAAGGAGCTCGATTGGTTTCTGCTAGGGTTGAGATGAATCATATTATTGCTAGAGGTCATGAAGGGATTATTAGTCATATATATTCTTGGGTAATTATTAGGGTTGATAATGAATAGGAACCACTTATTAGTAGGACAGATAGTAGAATAATTGCTAGGGTCACTTCATAAGAGATGGTTTGAGCTACAGCTCGTAGGGCTCCGATTAATGCGTATTTGGAGTTGGATGCTCATCCGGATCAGAGGATTGCATATACTGCTAGGCTTGATATGGCAAGGAGGAATAACACGCTGAGGTTTATGTTGATGAGTGGGTGAGGTATTGGTAATGGGATTCATATGGTTAGGGCTAGTGTTAGCGCTAGGATAGGAGCAATAATAAATATTGTTGTAGATGATGTTGACGGTTGTAGGGGTTCTTTAGTGAATAGTTTTACTGCATCTGCAATTGGTTGGAGTAGACCATGGGGACCTACAACATTTGGTCCTTTGCGTAGTTGCATGTAGCCTAGAATTTTTCGTTCAACTAGAGTTAGGAACGCTACAGCTAATAGGATTGGAACAATTGTTGTTAGGAGGTTGATAAAGTACATTTATGTTAAAGAGAGGATTTGAACCTCTGGTAATAAAGGTTTAAGTTTTATGCAATTACCGGTCTCTGCCACTTTAACAAGCCCCTGGTCTTGGGGTGATATATTTATTGCTTATCAGATTGAGATGTTATCATCTGTTTAGCTTGAAGGCGCTTAGGTTTAAGGAGGCCTTGTCTTTCTTGTCCTTTCGTACTGGGAGAGACATATAATAGATAGAAACCGACCTGGATTACTCCGGTCTGAACTCAGATCACGTAGGACTTTAATCGTTGAACAAACGAACCCTTAACAGCTGCTGCACCGTTAGGATGTCCTGATCCAACATCGAGGTCGTAAACCCTATTATCGATAGGGACTCTTGAATAGGATTGCGCTGTTATCCCTGGGGTAACTTGTTCCGTTGATCAAAAAGTTTGGATCAATAAGTAGTGTGGCTTTGACTGGTGGGTCTAAGCTTGAAATGCTCGGAGGGTAGTTTATACTCCGAGGTCACCCCAACCCAAATTATTAACCCATTTGAGATTGTTTTATTCCTGTTGGTATTAAGTATTTTCTCTTGGGTTAATTAATTAAAGCTCCACAGGGTCTTCTCGTCTTATTTGTATAGTCCCGCCTCTTCACGGGGAGGTCAATTTCACTGATTGGGAGTAAGAGACAGTAAAACCTTCGTGTGGCCATTCATACAGGTCCCTAATTAGGGAACAAGTGATTATGCTACCTTTGCACGGTCAGGATACCGCGGCCGTTGAACTAATGTCACTGGGCAGGCAGTGCCTCTAATACTAGTAATGCTAGAGGTGATGTTTTTGGTAAACAGGCGAGGTTTGTGTTTGCCGAGTTCCTTTTACTCCTTTTAATCTTTCCTTGGGGCGCCCCTGTGTTGGATTAACGTATGGTAAGCAAAGAGCTTGTTGTTGAGTTTACTTTGTTTGCGTTAATTATCAGTGATTATTCGTTCTGATATACACTTGCGCGAGGAGAATTGGTTTCTTGTTACTCATATTAACAGTATCTCTTCTATATAGTTATAGAATGATCCAGTTTTAGTACTAGGAGTTGGTATTTGTTGTTGGGATTAGATTAGTTCTATTGTTGAGCTTGAACGCTTTCTTTATTGATGGCTGCTTTTAGGCCAACTATGATTTATTAATATACTTACTCTCTAGTCAAGGTTGTATCCTATATCTGAAAAGCTGTCCCCTTTCAGATTAATTCTTAAGGCTACAGTAAAATTATATTATTGGTTGGTAGGCTTAAGTTGGAACTAAAATTCTTTCCTGGATAACCAGCTATCACCAGGCTCGATAGGCTTTTCACCTCTATTCATAAGTCTTCTCACTATTTTGCCACATAGATGAGTGTGCTCTTTAGGGCTGCTCAAGAATAGCTCGTCTGGTTTCGGGGTAATTAACTTAAGTTCTCTTTGCTAATTGGGTTCTGGTTAAATCATTATGCAAAAGGTACAAGGGGTAATCTTTGCTATTTTTTGCTTTGGTTGATTCTTTCATTGTTCCCTTACGGTACTGTCTCTATAGCGCCAAATTAAAATTTCTATCTCCTATACTTTTATATATATATAGTGAATGTTTTATTTTAGGTGGAATTTTATAGTTGTGTTTTGTTTGTTATGGGCTAGGTACGGCTCAAAGTGACTATACATATAATATCTTCTAGGTGTAGGCTAGATGCTTTAGAGTTAAGCTACACTTTGGGTTATCCAAGCACACTTTCCAGTACGCTTACCTTGTTACGACTTATCTCCTCTAGTAAGTTGCAGTAGGTGTGAATAAGATTGGTTATGCTGCTGATATTTGAGGAGGGTGACGGGCGGTGTGTGCGTGCTTCATGGCCTTATTCAACTAAGCACTCTATTCTTAGTTTACTGCTAAATCCACCTTTGATCCTCGATTTCACGGGGACTTTCGTTTGAGAAAGAGTTTGTCCTGTTAGTAGGAAATGTAGCCCATTTCTTTCCAACCTATGGGCTACACCTTGACCTAACGTTTTTACGTTCTGTAATTAAGCTTACTGTGAGTCCTTTTTAGGGTTTGCTGAAGATGGCGGTATATAGGCTGAATTGGCAAAGGTTGGTGAGGTTTATCGGGGTTTATCGATTATAGAACAGGCTCCTCTAGAAGGATGTGAAGCACCGCCAAGTCCTTTGAGTTTTAGGCTGTGGCTAGTAGTACTCTGGCGAAAAATCTTGTCATATAGATTTTTTAGGTTTAGGGCTAAGCATAGTGGGGTATCTAATCCCAGTTTGGGTCTTAGCTATCGTGTATTCAGATTATTTAAAGTCACTTTCGTAGTAGGACTTACAGTAGCTGAGGCTTTTTACAGCATAGCTAGAGTTTGGCTTTATTATTTGGTTATCTTAAACACGCTTTACGCCGTAGGTCTATTAACTAGGGTTAATCGTATGACCGCGGTGGCTGGCACGAAATTTACCAACCCTGAGTAAACATAACTTAGTCAAACTTTCGTTTATTGCTTAATTTTTATCACTGCTGTTTCCCGTGGGGGTGTGGTTGAGCAAGGCGTTGTGAGCTACCTGACGGTGTGCTTGATACCAGCTCCTTTATATCTTTGGGTGATTTATAGGGCATTCTCACTGGAATGCGGATACTTGCATGTGTAAATTTGTTTACAGTTAATAGAAAGGCTGGGACCAAACCTATTTGTTTATGGAGTTTAAAAACTCATCTAGGCATTTTCAGTGCCTTGCTTTAAATGTTAAGCTACATTAAC